AGTAAAAAGTCAAGTAATTAAATAGTAATTAATTACTAATTACTAAACTAAAATATTAATTAAATATTATACTAGCACATATTCTAATACTAATTGATAATACTACTAAATTAATAATGCGAATTAATCCTATGTTTCATTACATATATATATATAATGAGATAATGAAATGAAAATAAAAATAAAAGAAAATAAAAACATATAGAAAATAAAAACATATAAAATAAAAAAATATAATTAATATAGATATAATTAATATAGAAATATAATATAAAAAAGAATTTCAAAACTGAAAAAATTTCAGTAGTCATATGGGGTAAAATATCTAGGGATTTCTAGCATATTCTTTTCGAAGTATTTTTTTTTTCATTAATATCTGTGTATAGGATCATTGCTTCTATTGATTTCATACGAATACATTACATAAATATAATCTAAAGCACCGAACGATTATATTTTTTTCTCCTTTCCTTATCCTGGATTTCATTTCTATTTTCCTTAATTGATTTGATTCAATCCGTTGAGTTGCGAGTTTACATATAACAACTCATATCTTTCTATACAAAAAAAATTCGAAACTTTTTTCTTGTACTATACCGACTGACCCTCTCAGAAATAAAATAAAAAGAATCGAGTTATTTCATTAGAGTTAGAATGAAAAAAAAAAAGAGTCATTCCATTTCAGACCAATCTCGAGTACTAAAGAAAGATCGCGATTTGTAATGAACCAAAATACTTGTTTGTTTTGTTACGGCAATAACACTTAGTAATAGTAAGACCACCCGATGGGTTGGATTTCACTACAAGAAAAAGGTTTGTTTTACAGCAAATCCACATTACACAATGAAAGATACCACAGAGTGGTATAATAGACGGAATCGTAAATTATCTAATCTACATAAGAAAGATACTTCTAATAGAAAGAATTAGACATTATCGAATGATTTGACAGACCAAATCCCAAAACCAACTCAACTCATAGAATATAGAAGAAGGAAATTGATACATTTAGGACCAATTCATTATCTCTGCATTATCTCTGAATCAATCAATTGGGGTTGTTGTTCTGTCAAAAAGCGATTAGTCAGGCGACTCCACACACAAAACAAATACAAGAAAAGAATAGGTCCTAGATCTATGTGACTGTTGAAGTTTTTAGACAGAATCATGTCATGATTCTCACTTCATAAATTGACCGGATTCGATATACCAACGCAAAAATATATCACTAACTCTTTAATCATGGACAGGAAAAGAGGAAAAAGGTCATATGTAATCCATCCACGAAGATTAATGGAGGAAGATTAGTATTTTATCCGAGATTTTACAAATACTGATTAGATCTATTGGAATGAATTATTGTTTTTTATTGTTTTTATTTTCCTGTCCCTATGTATTTACATGAACATGCGGTAATACTTTTGGACCAACCAACCGGCCAGTCTATAAACAAGTACTAATGAGGAAATGAAAACTATACTAAACTAAAATAGAATGTATTAGGGCTATACGGACTCGAACCGTAGACCTTCTCGGTAAAACAGATCAAACTGATTATTATCGAAATGATTCGAACTGTTTCAAAGACCCAACATGCATTTTGTTGCATTGGGCTCTTTCATAAACTGATGTAAAGATCAGTTAGTCCACCATATTTTTCTTTACAGGAAAATAATGAGATGGTTCCATGTGCTCTGATTCATCATTTGTATTCTGATCTAGGAGCAATACCAAAGTGTTTCAAAGAAGGGTTACCTTGACTTAGGTCTGCCTTCGGCCTAGATCAAACTAAGTTAGATGGAGTCTCTATCGCTACGCTGCAAGAGTCGAATATGAGACTTCATACACCTTAAAGTTCATAGGACGAAAAAAGGTTATTTTGAGGCCCTTATACTCATTATGCCTAGCATTGAATGGACTGGGTATTTACCTTATCAACTATCAAATCAATGGCGGGTTCTATTTGATTTGGCACTTGAATTCGCACCTGAATCGGACCGAACCCAATATTTGTCAGGCTATTGTTCTCTTGTTCCCTCGAATCCATGGAGTAAGACATCGATTTGTCAATAAGATCAATTATGTTTATTGCATAATGGGCTCCCCTGAAAAGCATTAGCGCACGTGTAAACGAGGTGCTCTACCTAACTGAGCTATAGCCCTTGTCATAGATATATTAACATATGGATAATTTCTTGTCAAGATGGATATTCCATAATCCCACATGATAGCTCTCTGATCCGTCTACTGTTAACAGATTGGTATTGCTTAGAAATGATATTCCACTTATAATCCTATAAGTGATGGGTCCTTTTTTTGGTGATAAATAACCTACTTAACTCAGTGGTTAGAGTATTGCTTTCATACGGCGGGAGTCATTGGTTCAAATCCAATAGTAGGTAGAACTTATTAGATACCGAAGTCAATTGAGTGATATCTAATAAGTTTTTCTACCCATTTTCTTTTTTTTCGTTATATCAGATTAGACTTGATTTGTTCAATTGGCAGAATCCAAATGTGGTGTATAATAATACAGTTCTAATGAACTTCTTTTTATTATTTTGATGTATTGACTTGACTAGGAGGAAATAGCATTTACAGCCTCTACTCGTGTCCTAGCTCGTCTGAGAGCTAGATTCGCTTCAATTGCTTGTCTCTTACCCTCAGCTCTACTCAAGTTAGCTTCAGCTATTTCAAGAGCTTGCTGAGCTTCTTGCGGATCAATGTCAGTACTCATCTCCGCATCATTTCCTAAAATGGTGATCTCATTATTACCTATTCTAGCGAAACCACCCATCAGAGCCACCGTTAACCATTGGTCGTTGAGGCGTATTCTCAAAAGACCTATATCTACAGCCGTGGCAATAGGGGCGTGGTTTGGTAATACGCCAATTTGGCCACTATTAGTAGATAAAATGATTTCTTTCACTTCTGAATCCCAAATAATTCGATTAGGAGTCAGTACACAAAGATTTAAGGTCATTTCTTCAATTTGCTCTCCACTTCTAAGTTCATAGCTTTCGCGGTAGCTTCATCGATGTTACCCACCAAATAAAAGGCCTGCTCGGGAAGACCGTCTAATTCTCCGGAAAGGATCAATTGAAACCCCCTAATTGTTTCTGCAAGACCAACATATTTCCCTGGAGAACCAGTAAATACTTCTGCCACGAAGAAGGGTTGTGATAAGAAACGCTCAATTTTTCGTGCTCTTGCTACAGTTAAACGATCTTCTTCGGATAATTCGTCCAACCCAAGGATAGCTATAATGTCCTGAAGTTCTTTGTAACGTTGTGAAGTTTGCTTAACTCTTTGCGCAGTTTCATAATGTTCCTCACCAACGATTCGAGGTTGTAACATAGTTGACGTTGAATCTAACGGATCCACTGCTGGATAAATACCTTTAGCAGCTAATACTCTTGATAGTACGGTAGTAGCATCTAAATGTGCAAATGTCGTGGCAGGAGCAGGGTCGGTCAAATCGTCCGCAGGTACATAAACCGCTTGGATCGAAGTTATGGATCCCTCTTTGGTAGAGGTAATTCTTTCTTGCAAAGAACCCATTTCTGTACTAAGGGTAGGTTGATAACCCACTGCGGAAGGCATTCTCCCTAATAAGGCGGATACTTCTGATCCTGCTTGGACGAAACGAAAAATATTGTCGATGAATAGAAGCACGTCTTGTTCATTAACATCCCGGAAATATTCCGCCATGGTTAGGGCAGTTAAACCAACTCTCATACGAGCTCCCGGCGGTTCATTCATTTGACCATAGACTAGAGCTACTTTTGATTCCGCAATATTTTTTTCATTAATCACTCCGGATTCTTTCATTTCCATGTAAAGATCATTTCCTTCACGAGTACGTTCGCCTACTCCGCCAAATACGGATACGCCCCCATGAGCTTTGGCAATGTTATTGATCAATTCCATGATGAGTACTGTTTTACCCACTCCAGCTCCCCCAAATAGTCCGATTTTTCCTCCACGGCGATAAGGAGCTAAAAGATCCACCACTTTAATCCCTGTTTCAAAGATTGATAATTTCGTATCTAACTGTATAAAGGCAGGCGCAGATCTATGAATAGGAGATGTTGTGCGAGTATCTACAGGACCTAAATTATCAACAGGTTCCCCAAGAACGTTGAAAATTCGTCCGAGAGTAGCTCCGCCGACTGGAACACTTAGAGGAGCTCCCGTGTCAATCACTTCCATTCCTCTCATCAGCCCATCTGTAGCACTCATAGCTACAGCTCTAACTCGATTATTTCCTAATAATTGTTGTACCTCACAAGTCACATTAATTTGCTGACCGACAGTATCTCGACCCTTAACTACCAAAGCGTTATAAATATTAGGCATCTTGCCCGGGGGAAAAACGACATCCAGTACTGGGCCAATAATTTGAGCGATACGCCCTAGGTTTTTTTCTTCAAGTGTGGAAACCACAGGACTAGAAGGAGTAGGATTGATTCTCATTAGGATTGATTCTCATAATTATAATAAAGTGAAATATGTCGAAATTTTTTTTGGAATAGTGCCATGTCAAATCGAAAATAAATGTCCGATAGCAAGTTGATTGGTTAATTCAATAAGAAAAAAAAAAATGGGAGTTAGTACTCGATTTAGTTGGTACCACCCAACCGAATCTGATTCAATCGTTTACTCATTCAATGAGTCAATTTTCAAGTTCAGCCAATTCTTTTTTCAAAATGTCAAGTAGATGAAATCGTGAGTAAGTGTGTTTCATTTCTCTATCATTATAGAAAATACCATCTATATTAGATTATCTATGGAATTCGAACCCGAACTTGATTTATGATTCATTATTTTGATTTCACTGACCATTGCTCTTTATTTTTTTTGCATATAGATTAGATTTCCGCCTATTCTTTATACCCTTTCATGGATGAATTTATGCCTATTTTCACATAATAGGATTTACGTATACAACATATATTACTGTCAAGAGGGGATTATCTTAGTATTCAGATATTTAGATT